TTTTTTTTTTATATATAAATTTATTGAAAATGGTTTTGGTTTATATATATATATATATAAAATTTATGTAATAATTAATTTAAATAATATAATAATATATTAAAAAATTAAAATTAATATTTATAATATTTTTTTTATTTAAATGAATATATATTGATTATAATGAATTTGTATTTAAATATAATATTATGAAAAAAATAGGAGAAAGAAATAATAAATATTTATTATTATTATTAATTTTGATATAAATAAAATTAAAAATTTAATAAAAAAAAAAAAAAAAAAAAATTCTATTTAAAATAATTTTGTATATAAATAAATTTTTATGATTTATAAATTTTATTTTAAATTTAATTTATATATAAATTTTAGTGTGTAATTTATTGTATTTAAATAATTTAATGAAAATAACTTTTAGTAAATAATATTAAAAATTTAAGAAATTAAGATTTAGTAATATAAAAATTAAATAACAAATTTTGTGCCAGCAGTTGCGGTTATACAAAAATTTATATAAAATTTTTCAGTAATAATAAATAATATAAATTAAATTAATTTGTAAAAAATGAAATTATTAAGTGAAATTTTAATTTTATAAAAGTAATATTAAATATTATGATTTAATAAAATTTTATTATTAAACTAGGATTAGATACCCTATTATAAAAAAAATTAATAATTAATACTAAAATAGTAAATAATATTTTATTGAAACTTAAATAATTTGGCGGTATTTTAGTTCATTTAGAGGAATCTGTTTAATAATTGATAGTCCACGAATAAATTTACTTAATTTAAAATTTTATATATCGTTGTTAAAAAAATATTTTTAAAAAAAAATAATATTTAAAAATTAATAAAAAAATTAGTTCAGATCAAGATGTAAATTATAATTAAGAATATAATGGATTACAATAATAATAATTAAATGAATATTAATTTGAAAAATTAATTGAAAGTGGATTTAAATGTAATTTTATTTAATTTAATAAAATGATTAAATATTAAAATATGTACATATTGCCCGTCACTTTCATTTAAAAATTGGAATAAGTCGTAACAAAGTAGAGGTACTGGAAAGTGTTTCTAGAAAGAACAAATTAGAGCTTGATAAAGTATTTCATTTACATTGAAAAGATATTATAAAATAATTAATTTGGGGGGAAAAATTAATAATAAAAATTAAAAAAAAAAATTAAAAATATAATAATGGGGGTTAAAGTATTTTTAAGAAATAATTTATTATTTTATAGGGGAATAGTATTGTGTAAGAAATTATGAAAATTTGAAAAAAAAAATATTTATAAAGTAAATTTAATTTATTGTATCTTGTGTATCAGAGTTTATTAAATATTATATTTATGAAAATATATCTCGAATTTAAAAGAGATAATTAATTAATAAAGTTAATGTTGTATAATTATTTTAAATAATTAATTTGAAATGATATGTTAATCGTTTTTAAATATATCTAGTTTTTTTAGAAAAAAATTTAATTTTAAATTTATTTTTTTTTTACTAAATTTTTAGTAAAAAAAAAAATAAATTAAATATTTTAGGGGATAAGCTTTAAATTAAATTTTTTATAAATAAATTAAATTTAAAATAAAATTTTTAAAATTTATATTTTTTATAAATTATAATTTTTTATAAATAATTTTATTAAACATTAAAATTTATATAAAGATTATTTTAAATTTTTATAAAAAAATATTTTTTAATAAAAATAAATTAGAAATAATGATAAAATTAGTATATTTATTAAAAATAAAATAAAATAATTTTTAATTAAATAAAAGGAATTCGGCAAATATATATATTCACTTGTTTATCAAAAACATGTCTTTTTGAAAATAATAAAAAGTCTAATCTGCCCACTGAATTTATTTAAAGGGCTGCAGTATATTGACTGTACAAAGGTAGCATAATCAATAGTCTTTTAATTGAAGACTTGTATGAATGATTTGATGAAATATAAACTGTCTCTTTATTAAAAATAAAATTTAATTTTTTAGTTAAAAAGCTAAAATAATTATAAAAGACGAGAAGACCCTATAGAGTTTTATAATTATTGTAATTTGATAATTTTTTATATAAATTAAATTTTAATTTAAATAATTATTTTATTGGGGTGATAGAAAAATTAAATGAACTTTTTTTAATTTAAAACATTAATTTATGATATTATGATCCATAATTTATGATTAAAAGAATTAATTACCTTAGGGATAACAGCGTAATTTTTTTTTTTAGTACAAATAAAAAAAAGAGTTTGCGACCTCGATGTTGGATTAAGATAAAATTTAAATGCAAAAGTTTAAAATTTTTGATCTGTTCGATCATTAAAATCTTACATGATCTGAGTTCAAACCGGTGTGAGCCAGGTTGGTTTCTATCTTTATACATTTAAAATAGTTTAGTACGAAAGGATCAATTATTTTAAATAATTTAATATATTAGAATATTAATAATAATTAATTTATACTATTTTGACAGAGAAATGTAATGGTTTTAGAAGTCATAAATATATAATAAATTATATAGATAGTAAATGTTATTTATTGATATTATAAATATTTTTATTGGTATAATTATTTTATTTATTGGGGTATTAATTGGTGTAGCTTTTTTAACTTTATTAGAACGTAAAATATTAGGTTATATTCAGATTCGTAAGGGTCCCAATAAATTAGGTGTTTTAGGGGTTATACAACCATTTTCTGATGGTATTAAATTATTTAGTAAAGAACAATTATATTTAAGATATTCAAATTATATATATTATTATTTTTCTCCAGTAATTAGTTTTTTTTTTTCTTTAATATTATGAATAATAATTCCTTATTATTTTAATATAATTAATTTTAATTTAGGGGTATTATATGTTTTATGTTTTTTAAGAGTTGGGGTTTATACGTTATTATTAGCTGGTTGATCTTCTAATTCTAATTATTCTATATTAGGGGGTTTACGTGCTATAGCTCAAACTATTTCTTATGAGGTAAGTTTAGCATTAATTTTAATTTCTTCTTTAATTATAATTATAGATTTTAATATAGTAAATATAAGAATTTTTCAGGAAAATATTTGATTTATATTTATAATATTTCCTTTAACTATTTGTATATTTTCTTCAATATTAGCTGAGACTAATCGTACTCCTTTTGATTTTGCTGAGGGTGAAAGAGAGTTAGTTTCAGGATTTAATATTGAATATAGAGGGGGGGGATTTGCATTAATTTTTTTAGCTGAATATTCAAGAATTTTATTTATAAGTATAATATTTGTATTATTATATGTAGGAGGTTATAGATTAAATTTAATTTTTTATTTAAAATTAAGATTAATTTCTCTTATATTTATTTGAGTTCGTGGAACATTACCACGTTATCGTTATGATAAGTTAATATATATATGTTGAAAAATTTATTTACCTGTTTCTTTAAATTTATTAATAATATATTTAGGATTAAAGATATTTTTAATATAATAAATTTTATTAGTATAAATTAATAGAATATTTATTCTTTCTTAAGTTTTCAAAACAAATGCTTTTACAAGCTCATTAATTAATTAAAAATTATTTTATCTCAAAATTTATTAATTAATGGGTTGATAATATAATAAGAAAAGTAAATAATTGTTAGAATTTGTCCTGTAATAATAAAAGGAATTTCAACAGGTCGAGCTCCAATTCATGTAAGTAAAATAATTGTTGAGATTATAATTCAAAAAATAATTTGATTTAATGGGTAAAATTGAATACCTTTAATTTTTTTATTAAAAGTAAAAGGTAAAATAATTAAAATTATAATTGATATGATTAGAGCAATTACTCCTCCTAATTTATTAGGAATGGATCGTAAAATAGCATATGCAAATAAAAAATATCATTCAGGTTGGATATGAATAGGGGTAACTAAGGGATTAGCTGGGATAAAGTTATCAGGATCTCTTAATATATAAGGATTAATAAGAGTTAAAGTAATAAGAATAAATATTAAAATAATAAATCCAATTAAATCTTTAAAAGTAAAATAAGGATGAAATGGAATTTTATCTAAATTACTATTAATACCTAAAGGATTATTAGATCCTGTTTGATGTAAAAATAATAAGTGAATTATTGTTATTATTAAGATAATAAAAGGTAAAATGAAATGAAAAGTATAAAATCGTGTTAGTGTAGGATTATCAACTGCAAATCCTCCTCAAATTCAATTAACTATTATGTTACCTAAATAAGGAATTGCTGATAAAAGATTAGTAATAACAGTAGCTCCTCAAAATGATATTTGTCCTCATGGTAGGACATAGCCTATAAATGCTGTTATTATTAATAAAAATAAAATTATAATTCCTACTATTCATGTATAAAATAAATTGAAAGATTCATAATAAATACCTCGTCCAATATGGATATAAATACAAATAAAAAAAAATGAAGCTCCATTTGCATGAAGGGTTCGGATTAATCAACCATAATTTACGTTTCGGCAAATGTAATTTACACTAAAAAATGCTAGTTCAATATTAGCACAATAATATATTGTTAGAAATAATCCTGTTATAATTTGAGTAATTAAACATAAAGCTAGTAATGATCCAAAATTTCATCATGATGAAATATTAGAAGGGGAAGGTAAATCAATTAATGAGTTATTAATAATTTTAATTAGGGGATGAGATTTACGAATTAAATTAAATTTATTTATCATTAGTTAATTAAAAGATCGTAAAGGTCCATAAAAAATGTTAGTGATTTTAATTACAACAATTAAAGTAATGAAAAGGTATAAAATTAATAATATAATTAAGAAATAGTTTTGTTTGTTATATAGTTTATATAAGTTAATGTTATTATCATTAAAAAAATAAATTAAATTAGGTATATTATTTATTTCGTTATTTTTAAATAAATAAAATAAATTAATATTATTAAATTGAAAGTAAAAAATTATTAAAATAGAAAATATAATAAAAATAATTCTTATCTTTAATTTTAAAGAAAATTTTATTAGTTCATTTGAAGCAATTCTTGAAACATAAATGAATAAGACTAATAATCCTCCTATAAATACTATAAATAAAATATAAGAAAATCAATAAGTATTAATAAATATTCCAATAAAAATTGAGATAATTAATGTTTGCATTAAGATAATTAAACCTATAGCTAAGGGGTGGCTAATAAAAAATATAATTAATGAAAAAAAAATTAATAATAATGATAAAATAAAAATTTCAAAGAATAGTTTATAAAAATAATAATTTTGGAGATTATTGATAAGATTTTAATCTTTTCTTTGAAGTTTTTAAATTATTTAATTATTTTTGATTTACAAGACCAATGTTTTTTTTAAACTATAAAAACAAAACTAATGATAAAATTAATTTTAATAATTATATTTTTTATAGGTAATATAATTTTTGTTAGAAAATATAAACATTTATTAATTGTTTTATTAAGTTTAGAATTTATTGTTTTGGTTATTTATGTAACTATAATGTTAGTATTTATATTTATAAGATATAATATATATATATTAATATTATTTTTGGTTTTTAGAGTATGTGAAGGAGCTTTAGGTTTATCAATTTTAGTTTCTATAATTCGAACTTATGGTAATGATTATTTTCAAAGATATAATTTATTATGATAAAATTTTTATTTTTTTTAATTTTTATAATTCCTTTTTGTTTTAAAAAAAATATATTTTGAATGGTTCAAATAATATTATTATTATTTATAATTATTTTTATAAATTTAACTATTAATATTGAAAATTATTCTAATTTGTCTTATATATTAGGGATTGATATATTATCTTTTGGTTTAATTTTATTAAGAATTTGAATTTGTGTATTAATAATTATATCAAGAGAAAGATTAAATAATAATAGTTATTATAAGGAGTTTTTTTTATTGAATATTTTATTTTTATTATTATTATTATATTTAACTTTTTCTGTTATAAATATATTTATATTTTATTTGTTTTTTGAGGCAAGTTTAATTCCTACATTAATTTTAATTTTGGGTTGAGGTTATCAACCTGAACGTATTCAAGCTGGTTTATATTTATTATTTTATACTTTATTTGTTTCTTTACCTTTATTAATGGGTTTATTTTATATTTATGAGGATTTAAATTCTATAATTTTATATATATATAAATTTTTTAATGGATATTCTTTTATTTTATATTTAAGAATGTTATTGGCTTTTTTAGTTAAAATACCCATATATTTTGTTCATTTATGATTACCCAAAGCTCATGTTGAAGCTCCTATTTCTGGGTCTATAATTTTAGCTGGAATTATATTAAAATTAGGGGGTTATGGTTTAATACGAGTTTTAATTTTATTTCAAAAAATAAGAATAAATTTAAGAGTTTTATGGATTACTATTAGATTAGTAGGGGGATTTTATGTGAGATTAAAATGTTTTTGTCAGGTAGATATGAAATCTATAATTGCTTACTCATCAGTTGCTCATATGGGTTTAGTAATTAGAGGGATAATAACTTTAAATTATTGAGGAATAATAGGTTCATATGTTTTAATGATTGGTCATGGTTTATGTTCTTCAGGGATATTTTGTTTATCTAATATTAATTATGAGCGAGTTATAAGACGAAGATTGTTTTTAAATAAAGGAATAATAAATTTTATACCTTCATTAAGATTATGATGGTTTTTATTTATAATTTGTAATATAGCAGCTCCTCCTTCGATAAATTTTTTTGGTGAATTAGAATTAATTAATAGATTATTAAGATATTCTTGAGTAACTATATTAACATTAATGTTAATTTCTTTTTTTAGAGCTGGTTACAGCTTATATTTATATTCTTATTCTCAACATGGAGATTATAATATAAGTTTGTATAGATTTTATAGTGGTTTATCTCGTGAATATTTATTATTATTTTTACATTGATTTCCTTTAAATTTATTGATTATAAAGTTTGATTATGTAATAATTTGATTTTATTTAAATAATTTAATAAAAATATTGATTTGTGGTGTCAAAATTATGGTGAATATCATTTTAAATTATTAAAAATACAAATTCAATTTGTTTTATTAGATTTTTTTTTTTATTTATATTTATATTAATAAATATAATATTTATATTATATTTATTAATAAATAATATAGTTATTTTTTTAGAGTGAGAAATTATTTCTTTTAATTCCATAAGAATTATATTTTCAATATTACTAGATTGAATATCTGTGTTATTTATAATGTTTGTATCATTAATTTCTTCTTCAGTAATTTATTATAGAAAAAGATATATAAGATCAGAATTAAATTTAACTCGATTTATTATTTTAGTTTTAATATTTGTATTTTCTATAATATTACTAATTATTAGTCCTAATATTATTAGAATTTTTTTAGGTTGGGATGGATTAGGGTTAGTATCTTATTGTTTAGTAATTTATTATCAAAATATAAAATCTTATAATGCTGGTATATTAACAGTATTATCTAATCGAATTGGGGATGTTATATTATTAATAGTAATTGCTTGAATAGTAAATTATGGTAGTTGAAATTATATTTTTTATACAGATTTAATGTGTAAAGATTTTTCTATAAAAATTATTAGAATATTAATTATTATTGGGGCTATAACTAAAAGTGCTCAAATTCCTTTTAGAGCTTGATTACCAGCAGCTATGGCTGCTCCTACTCCAGTTTCTGCTTTAGTTCATTCTTCAACATTAGTAACTGCTGGGGTATATTTGTTAATTCGGTTTAATAATTTATTAGTACAAACTGATTTTATTTTGTTGTTATTACTAGTTTCTGGCTTAACTATATTTATAGCTGGGGTATCTGCTAATTATGAATATGACTTAAAAAAAATTATTGCTTTATCAACATTAAGTCAATTAGGTTTAATAATAAGAATTTTAAGAATAGGTTTTTATGATTTAGCATTTTTTCATTTATTAACTCATGCTATATTTAAAGCATTATTATTTATATGTGCTGGAATGATTATTCATATAATAAATGACAATCAAGATATTCGTTATATGGGGGGGTTAAGATTGTATATTCCTGTAACTTCTTTGTGTATAAATATTTCTAATTTAGCATTATGTGGGATTCCTTTTTTAGCTGGGTTTTATTCAAAGGATTTAATTTTAGAAATAGTTAGTATGAGAAATTTAAATATAATAATTTTTTATTTATATTATTTTTCTACAGGATTGACAATATTTTATACAATGCGTATATTAATATATTTAATAGTTAATGAGTTTAATTTATTAAGAACATATAATTTGTATGATGAAGATTTTGTTATATTAAAGAGAATACTATTATTATTATTAATGAGATTAATTTCAGGAAGATTATTAAGTTGATTAATTTTTAATTATCCTTATATAATTTATTTACCTTTTAATTTAAAGTTAATAGTAATTTACGTAAGATTAATGGGAATATTATTTGGTATATTAATGAGTTTAATAAATTTATATTCTATTAATAAATTTATTTTAACTTATGAATTAAGAAGTTATTTAAGATTAATATGATTTATACCTAATTTATTTACTTATGGGGTAAATTTTAAAATTTTAAATTTAGGTCAAAATTTAATAAAAAATATTGATTTAGGTTGGAGAGAATTGTATAGAGGTCAAGGAATTTATAAAATTTTAAAAAATTATTCTATTATTTTTAATTTTTTTCAAATAAATAATTTTAAGATTTATATATATAGATTTGTATTATGAATAATATTTATATTGTTTTTTAATATAATTTTTATTGTATATTTAAATAGCTTAAAATTAGAGCATAATATTGAAGATATTAAGGTGGTTATTTGATCTTTAAATATTTATAAAAATGATAAAATATTTTATTTTTACAATGAAAATGTAAAGTTTTTAATAAACTATATAAATATAAAGAAATATTAATGATATTAATCACTAAGTATTAAGTTAGCAGCTTAAAAATATATTTCTTTAATTGGAATTCATATTCATTAATATCATTAACAGTGATATACCTCTTTTTGGTTTCAATTAAATAAATAAGGAGTAATAACTCAATCTTTTAAGTCGAAATTAAATGCAAAATTGCTTCTTATTTAAGAAAAATTATAAATATAATATTTTTTGAATGCAAATCAAATGTTTTTATAAACTATAGTCCTAATAGGTTCAATTAAGTATTTTTTGATTTCATTCATGATATAATCCAATTAGAAGAATAATGATAAAAAATGAAGAAAGAAGAAATCATGAGTAAAAATTAGATATATTAAAATTTGGGATAATAGGAAATAAAAGTGCAATTTCTACATCAAAAATTAAAAAAATTACAGTAATTAAAAAAAAATGTAAGGAAAAAGGGATACGAGGAAGTGATTTAGGGTCAAATCCACATTCAAAAGGGGAACATTTTTCTCGGTCTTCAAAAGATTTTTTTGAAATGATTATAGAAATTAATATTAATAAATTAGATAAAAAAAAAAAAAAAAAAGAAATTGATAGTAATAATTTAATTATTTATATTAAATTATTAATCTTTTTGATTGGAAGTCAAATATACTATATATATTATATAAATAAATTAATTACCTCATCAATAAATAGAAATGTATAAGAATAATCAAACAACATCTACAAAATGTCAATATCAAGCTGCTGCTTCAAATCCAAAATGGTGAGTACTAGAAAAATGATTTATTAAAAGACGAATAAAACATGTTAATAGAAAAATAGTACCAATAATTACATGTAAACCATGAAATCCTGTTGCTATAAAGAAGGTTGACCCATAAATACTATCTGAAATAGTAAATGGTGCTTCATAATATTCATATGCTTGGAGAATGGAAAAATATAATCCTAAAATAATAGTAATTAGTAATCTTTGAAAAGATTGAGAAAAATTATTTTTTAATAGAGAATGATGAGCTCAAGTTACAGTTAATCCTGAAGTAATTAAAATAATAGTATTAAGAAGGGGAATTTGGAAAGGGTTAAATGGCGTAATTCTTATGGGGGGTCATGTAGAACCAATTTCAATATTTGGGGCTAAACTTCTATGGAAGAAGGCTCAAAAAAATGAAATAAAAAAAAATATTTCAGAAATAATAAATAAAATTATACCTCATCGTAATCCTTTTGAAACTAAAATTGTATGTTTACCTTGATATGTTCCTTCTCGACATACATCTCGTCATCATTGAAATATTGTTAAAATAATAATAATATAACCTAAAATTAAAAGATTTATATTAAAGTTATGAAATCATTTAATTATTCCTGTAACTAATGTTATAGTTCCAATTGCTCCTGTTAAAGGTCAAGGTCTGTAATCTACTAAATGATAGGGGTGATTATGAAAATTATTTTTCATTAATTAGTTTCTCTAGAATAAAGAGTTCTTAAAATAGAAATTACATAAGATTGAATAATAGCAACTGCTCTTTCTAAAATTAATAATAAAATTTGAATTATAATTAAAATAAATAATAAATAATAAGGGATAATATTGCTTGTATTTCTTAATAGAGTTAATAAAAGATGTCCTGCGATTATATTAGCTGTTAGTCGAATGGCTAAAGTTCCAGGACGGATTAAATTACTAATAGTTTCAATTAAAACTATAAAAGGTATAAGTAAATTAGGAGTTCCTTGAGGAATTATATGAATAAATATGTTATGAGTATTATTTAATCATCCAAATAACATAAAACTAATTCATAAAGAGAGGGATAAAGTTAGAGAAATAGTTAAATGACTAGTTCTGGTAAAAATATAGGGAAATAGTCCTAAAAAATTATTAAATAAAATATAAGAAAATAATGAAATAAAAATGAAAGTTGATCCTTTATTTTTTTTTAAATTTATTAAAATTTTAAATTCGTTATGTAAATTTATAATAATAAGTTTTCAAAAAATAAAATGGCGATTTGGAATTAATCAAAAAGAAAAAGGAATAAATATTAAACCAATAAAAGTTCTTATTCAATTGATTGATAAATTAAATAAATTAGTAGATGGATCAAAAATAGAAAATAAGTTGTTTATCATTTTCAAAAAATAAATTTATTTTTTAATATAAAATTTTTATTTTTATTCAAATTATAATTATTATAAATGTAATAATTTATAATGTTAAAAATAATAAAAATATTAATAAAAAAGATAAAGTAAAATAATCAATTAATTGGTATTATTTGAGGAATAAAAGAATATTACTAAGTAATAATTTAAATTTGACATATTTATGTTATAAATTAACTAATTCTTTAGGTCATTAGAAGTAAATGCTAATTTACTATAAGATGGTTTAAGAGACCAATACTTGCTTTCAGTCATCTAATGAATAATTGTTAATTCAGTGAATAAAATTTGTTATTGAAATTCTTTCAATTACAATAGGTATAAAACTATGATTTGCTCCACAAATTTCTGAACATTGTCCAAAAAAAATTCCAGGTCGATTTAAAAAAAAATTAGTTTGATTTAATCGACCTGGATTGGCGTCAACTTTTACCCCTAAAGCAGGAATAGTTCATGAATGAATTACATCAGTAGCAGTTACTAAAATACGAATTTGATTATTTATTGGTAGAATAACACGATTGTCGACATCTAAAAGACGAAAATTATTTAATGAATTTCTATCATTAATTATATATGAATCGAATTCAATGTTATTGAAATCAGTATATTCGTATCTTCAATATCATTGATGTCCAATAGATTTTAAAGTAATTAAAGGGTTATTTAATTCATCAATAAGGTATAAAAGACGTAAAGATGGAAGAGCGATAAAAATTAAAGTAATAGCTGGAATAATAGTTCAAATTAACTCAATTATTTGACCTTCTAAAAGAAAACGATTAATAAATTTATTAAAAAATAAATTTATTATCAGGTATATTACTAAAATAGTAATTATTATTAAAATTATAAGGGTATGGTCATGGAAGAAGATTATTTGTTCTATTAGAGGAGAAGCTCTATTTTGTAAATTAAAATTAGATCAAGTAGCCATTTCTAAAAAAAGGAAATCCTTTATAAATGGGGTTTAAATCCATTACATATAATCTGCCATATTAGAAAATGCTTATAATAGGTAATTCATTATAGGAATGTTCTGCTGGTGGAAGATTTTGATATCATTCAATAGAAGAGGGTATATTTATGGAAAAGATAATTAAATGTTTATTAATTATTGATTCTCAAATAATTATTATTATTATAATTGTACCGATAAGAGAAATGTAAGAACCTAAAGAAGAAATTACATTTCAGGATAAATAATTATCCGGATAATCTGAGTAACGACGAGGTATGCCTGCTAATCCTAAAAAATGTTGAGGGAAAAATGTTAAATTAACTCCGATAAATATAGTAATAAATTGAATTTTTAAATAATATGGGTTTAAAGTTAATCCTGTAAATAAGGGGTATCAATGAATAAATCCACCTAAAATAGCAAATACAGCTCCTATAGAAAGAACATAATGAAAATGGGCAACTACATAATAAGTATCATGAAGAATAATATCAATAGAAGAATTAGCTAAGATTACTCCTGTTAATCCTCCAACGGTAAATAAAAATACAAAACCTAAACTTCATAATATAGAAGGTCTATAATTTATTTGAGTTCCATATAATGTTGCTAATCATCTAAAAATTTTAATACCGGTGGGTACTGCAATAATTATAGTTGCAGAAGTAAAATATGCTCGAGTATCAATATCTATTCCTACTGTGAATATATGATGAGCTCAAACGATAAATCCTAATAAACCAATTGCTATTATAGCATAAATTATTCCTAAAGAACCAAAAGTTTCTTTTTTTCCTCTTTCTTGAGAAATAATATGAGAAATTATACCAAATCCTGGGAGAATTAAAATATAAACTTCAGGATGTCCAAAAAATCAAAATAAATGTTGGTAAAGAATGGGATCACCTCCTCCAGCAGGATCGAAAAATGAAGTGTTTAAATTTCGGTCAGTAAGAAGTATAGTAATTGCTCCTGCTAAAACAGGTAATGAAAGAAGTAATAATAAGGCAGTAATTCCTACAGCTCAAACAAATAAAGGTATTTGATCAAAAGATATATTATTAATTCGTATATTAATAATAGTAGTAATAAAATTAATAGCTCCTAAAATTGATGAAATTCCAGCTAAATGTAAGGAAAAAATTGCTAAATCAACAGAAGATCCTCTATGAGCAATATTAGATGAAAGTGGGGGGTATACTGTTCATCCTGTTCCAGCTCCATTTTCAACGATACTTCTTGAAATTAAAAGAGTTAATGAAGGGGGAAGAAGTCAGAAACTTATATTGTTCATTCGGGGGAATGCTATATCTGGGGCTCCTAATATTAAAGGAATTAATCAATTTCCAAATCCACCAATTATAATAGGTATTACTATAAAAAAAATTATAATAAAAGCATGAGCTGTTACAATAGTATTATAAATTTGATCATCTCCAATTAAAGAACCTGGATTTCCTAATTCAGTTCGAATTAGTAATCTAAGGGATGTCCCTACTATTCCTGATCAAATTCCAAAAATAAAATATAAAGTACCAATATCTTTATGATTTGTTGAATATAGTCATTTTCGCTTATAAATATAAATATACATATATAATAAAATGGCTGAGTTTAATAAGCGATAAATTGTAAATTTATTAACGAGATATTTCTCTTTTATTATTTGTCTTATATTCATGAATGATTTAAAATTGCAAATTTTAAGGTGTAAAGATTTTACTAAGGCTTAAAGAATTTCTTTATAAATAATTTTGAAGATTATTAGTTTAATTTAACTTAAAACCTTAAAAAAAGAATAAGGTATTAAGAATTAAACCTATTAAAGAAATAAAAGAAAAGAAATTAACTATTTTAATAAAATTATTTTTAATGTAAATCTTAAATCATTTTGTTTTAAAAAAATTTATTATTAAAGATATATAAATAATACGAATATATAAAAAAAGTATAATTAAACTAGATATTAAAAAAATAAAATTAATAAAATATAATTTATTTAAAATTAAAAAATTAATGATAATTCATTTAGGGAAAAATCCCATAAAAGGGGGTAAACCTCTTAAAGAAAATAAATTAATTATAAAAGAAATTTTTAATATATAATTAAAATTTAAATTAATTAATTGGTTAATATAAAAAATATTTATATATAAAAATATGTAAGATAAAATAAAATTAAATAATCTATAAAATATAAAATATATAATTCATAAATTTTCTCTGATTATTAAAGCTGCTATTAATCATCCTAAATTATTAATAGAAGAATATCTTATTAATTTACGAATAGAAGTTTGGTTAAATCCTCTAATTGATCTAATTATAACATTTAAAATTATAATAATTATAATAAAAATATTATTTATATAATATGACAATAAAATTATAGGGGAAATTTTTTGTCATGTTATAAGAATAAAACAATTTATTCAATTTATACCTTCTATAATATTAGGGAATCATCAATGAAAAGGGGTTGATCCTATTTTTATTAATAGTGGGGAATTAATTAAAATAGAAAATATATTATTGATTTCAAAATTTTTAAAAAAAATTATTTTTAATAAAATTATAAATAAAAAATTTATAGATGCAATAGATTGAATTAAAAAATATTTAAGGGATGCTTCTGTGTTTAAAAGATTTTTAATATTAGAAATAAGGGGGATAAATCTTAATAAGTTAATTTCTAAACCGATTCAACAACCTAATCATGAATTAGAGGAAATAGAAATTAATGTACTGAAAAATAAAATAAAATAAAAAAGTATTTTATTAGAATTATAATATAAATTTATTAAAAATAATTTTTAATATTTAAAAATATTTAAATTTTTTGTTGAAATAACTATATTTTAGTGTAAGATGCACAATAATTTTTGATATTATTAGATTTAGTTTAATTCTATAAAATATAATAAAGGTAAAATTATTACATTATTTATTCTATCAGAATAATCCTTTTATCAGGCACTTTATTTAAGAAAAAGATTAATCTTTATATTTGAGGTATGAGCCCAAAAGCTTTATTTAGCTTATTCTTAA